ATTGGTTATTCCTCTCCGTTCGTATCTCTTTTTCCAATTTCGGTCTCGATTAGTTTACAAGATTGAATGGCTAATTCTCCTCCGGACCCTCGATTCGATTGTTTTCCAAGAATGTTTTTCCGGGTATGTAAGCTATGTATCTGGGAGGAACTTAAAAGAAGGAAGGGCTTTCCACTCTGTTTTGGTCTTGAAGGGCCTTTTATAGGAACTGAGAAATAAAAAAATGGCCGGGGAACTACATGAGGTCTGATACCAACCATCTCACTTTTTTAAGTTGACTTGGACTGGTTATGTAGGCGTTCGTTACATCTTCACTAGACAAGAGGGTAGGGCGAGTTCGACCTATTTCCGGCAAATATTTAATAGTTATAGGTGCTTCCATCGCGATCCACAGCCAAGGTAATATGAGAATTGTGTGTAATGCCCTCGGCATAGGCCACTCTACATATTTGGGAAAGTATCTTGGTGTGCCACTAATACACGGAAGGGTAACGAAAGGCACTTATAGAGAGCTCATAGAGAAAGTGAATAACAAAGTCTCAGGCTGGAAATCGAAGGTTTTGAGCCTCGCAGGGAGAGCCACCTTAGTGAGTTCAGTCACATCCTCAATCCCGACTTACACTATGTTGACTACAAGACTGCCGAGAGTCACGAGGGACACAATGGATATGTTAAACCACAGACTCAAGTTCAAAGAACAACTTATGATCTGAGACTCTTTATCTATTATAGACGAACAGTACTTTGACAAAGACAGACTTTCTGACTGTAGCCACGTAGGGTTCAGGGAAGGGTTTTTGAACAGCTATAACAATAGGAGTCGTTCTCGTTCGGAAAACGAGGGCACCTGCTACCTAATCAATATCTTCGACCACAAGAGACCTTGTCGAATCTCCACCAACCACCACTGCATTGCGCTCGAACAGTTGAGCTCCGGCCAGCAACTGTAACAGATATAGATTCATTTAGAAGGTCAGAAGCTTTAACGCGGGCTGATTGGATTATCGACGGTGAGCGCAACACCAAATTTTGTCATCTCACTACGATGATACGGAGAAATCGCAACCGTCTTGCACGGTTGAAAATCGAGGAGCAGTGCTGTGAGGATCAGACTACGCTCCATAGACATGTAATTGATTTTGACTCTAATCTCTTTAGTGCGGCGGAAGAGAACTTGGCACAGTGGGTTAGCAATTTGACTATTCCAGTATTGACGGGGTATGAATGTCAAGCTCTTGTTTCCTTCCTTTCTTGTTCTCATTCCCAAGTCGGACAGCCCGGAATCTATTCTTGATTTTCGGACTATTACTTTGTTAAACACTTGCTATAAGATTGTCTCTAAGGTGCTGCTTTCTCGTTGTCGCCCTATCTTACAGCGTATTGTTGGTCCGTTTCAGAGTAGTTGACTGAGTTTGGTTTTCCGGCTCCTGTGATCAATCTTATTATGTATTCTGTTAGCCATATGAGTACATCGATCTTGTGGAACGGGGAAATGCTTCCTGAATTTGCTTCTGGCAGGGGTCTTCGGCAAGGTCTTGCAGAGCCCTATCTGTTTATCCTTGTCATGGAACGGCTTTCTTATTTGATTCTTGATAGAGTAGATAGAAAGGTTTGGAAACCTGTCAAAGCTTCGCGTAGAGGGCCTGCCATCTCTCATTTATTCTTTGCAGATGACTTCTTGTTCTTTGCTAATGCTTCTGTTAAGCAGATGGGGATGATTAAGCAATGTATCGAGGAGTTCTCATGCGCGTCGGGGTTACAGATTAGTCCTGCGAAGTCAAAGTAGTAGTAGTACCGACAGGATCGAACTTGGATCAATTTCTTGAAAATGACAAGTATAGCGAGCTGAAAAAATGTAGCTAGGCTAAGAAGTTTTCTTACAATAAGGGCGTTTATAGAGCCTGACGAATCAAAGTGGTATAAGGGCTCAGTATCCAGATAACTCCACAAATCGAAAAAAAGGAATGCTTAGGCACACAGGCTTTTATTCTAAACTCCGCCGTGCATTTATTTTCTTCGAAAACAAGACCCACGGTCCAGTAGGAACTTCTTGTTTTTATCATGGACTTTCCGATGACTATCTTATCTTCTCTTATGATAATTGAGACTTGATTTAGAATAAGAAGAGAGGACCGTCTTTGCCTTAGCACTACGTCTAAGTTCCGGTAGTTTAAGGAGAGATCTAGGTAGAGCGATTGAACGTGGAAATCGAGCTGACAAGCTATGGCATGAATGGAGGGATGCTAAGTAAATTCGCCCTTCCCTCTACGGGATCAACTATTACTATTACTTCGCTTAGGCAAAAGACCGACCTATAATAAAGAACAGTGCCGTCCGCGCTTACTCTACTAGAAGCCTCATCTTCGAGTTCAAACTCTTCGTTCTTACTATTACCCGGGAACGGACTGGCCAAGACTTCAGCTTAAAAGCTTTGAACCTGAGGGGAAAAAGAAAGAAAAAAAACCTTCTTTCTACTTCTCGGCTTCCTTCCTCCCCTACTCTTTGCCGCTGGGCGTAACGTAGAAGTTTTGCTTCAATTAGAATATCCGAGGCTTAGCGGGGCAAATCGAACATTTGAATAAGGGTTGCCGAGAAAATCATTAAATGAAACAAAGTCAGAGCACTCGTTTTTATATGTCTGTTGGCTTTACCCTTGTATTAAAGCTTTTCCGGATATTAAGCGCTGAGTTGATCATAGTTCGATTCCTACGAAATCCAATACCTCATTCCCTTCTCAAGAAAGAGGCTCTAACAAGACCTTGAATCTGCTATCTCGGGATTGCTTATTTATTTGCTTGTCCAACTAATCTGTCCGCTGCAATCGAAAGAGTTGTTCTTTGCGGATGATTTATTTATCTTTGGGTTTTTCTCTGGGCGACTTCACTTCCTTTCGAGTAGGTATACAATCCTTCCCAATCCCTTTATTTAGTCCCAGGGCTGTAATAAAGTCTAATGCTCTGGCCGGGGAGGGGCATTTTTCTCTTACAACTGCTTTCCTTTAAGCAGCCTTTCTCTTATCTATGATAGGAGCAAACTTCAAAAGATTCAATGGCAGCAGAGTCGTGAACAAGAGCTCTTCCTAGTCTGGCAAAACTAGCAGCTGACTAAACCTCCCCTCGGGTCTACGCCCTCTTTGTTTTACCATCGGCGATTGGGAGCGCATTCTCTCCATCTAAGTTGGCAGGTATATCGCTATCAGCAGCAGTTCCTTGGTTATACCCTCGGTGATGACTAGCAGTCCTTCCTGATTGAGTTCTCACTTTCTATGGATTCCCCTTCGGGGTAGAGAGCCCAGTTAGCGACACATAAATGGTCTCGTCAGAGTTCTTGAGATTCGTTGCTAGACTGGGACATGGCTCTCGTCCTAAGCTCTTCTTCACTACATTAGCGCTTCTTCTGACTTTTGTTACTAGCCCTGTCAGTGCTCTCAGAAGGAGGAGCAATTAGTGCAAAATAGACAAGCACTAAGTCAATCGGAACAACCTTAATTGGGTGGAGTGGACGGACCAGGCTTTGGGGAAGGATATAGAGTAGAAGTAGAAGTGCGGACAGTAGGGTGGTCTACGAGCAGAAGATCCTTGTTGGAAGTGCGGCTGTATAGATGTCAGGTCTTTTCAGAGCCTCTCAAAAGTCATTTGACTGAACTAAGGCGACCAGCCGCAGCAAGGGAGAGCTATCTCAGTCCAAAGCAAGCCCTTAAGACGGACCAGTTCATCCCTTCCCTTTCAAAAAGATTCTGGAATAATGAAAGCTCTCGCGGTCGCATCTCTCCACGGAGGTAGGGCTTGAGAGGTCTGCCGTGACCTAAGCACAATTCACTCCAGGCTCGATGCTAATTGAGAAATTCTTGATCGAGATAGCCAGGTAAATGACCCTCAATCCCCGGATCTGAAACCTCTTGGCAAACTCGGCAGAGCCTCTTGTCGAAACTAAGGATTTTGGATAACTAATATCAACTCCCAACAACAAGAAGATATGCTCATAGACCTTAGCCACTTTCTGTGGGCCTACAGGCAAGTTCTTGTGACCACTGCTCCCCATAGGCATGATTATGCACTAGCAGAAAGTGCCAAGTTGCTTAAAGAGACTCCGGCAACGCAACACTCTATTGAGAAAATCACTGAATGCTCTTGCTGCTCTGCTCCTCTAGTCATTGAACCAGCGCACTCCAAGACAAGCTTTTCTTCTTTAATGAATGGGACTGTGAAGAGGGATGAAGAATTTGTTAAGTTTCGGCTCTTGTATGAGGACACCATATACATACGGCTTTCTTTCATCACTCCAGCACAAGGATAGAAAGAGTAGAAAGATAAGGAAAAACTCTACCTACCAAATCTACCAAGTAAGTACCGAGATTTCCTTCCCATGTAGTTTCCCTTGTCAACAACTGAATTCTCTCAAGACTCCCAAGACCAAGGGTCGCATACAGACCATAAAGACCCCGCAGGGTCGGGCTTGACAAAGGACCAAGGTTTGAGAGTGGATTTCGGCATGGATCTCCGTTCCTTCGTTCGGTCCTCCCTCACTCCTTCCTTCCCTTCCCTCGAGCCGTAAAGAAATGTGAAGGATATCGAGCACCATGGGAAAGTCCTTCGAGTCTCTTATTTCTTTCACTCTTCGCTAATTGCAGGTGTAAAAAACTACTGGGATTATTCGCATTATTCGCTTTGCTCATTCCCAGGGTTGTTTTCTCTTTGCAAGGGACCGTGTTTAAATGCCAAGAGACTGGACCGGATTGACTGCTAAGTATAAAGTAACAAATCCTTCCTCTGAGTCCGCCCGCCCGGCGATTGAGGGACTAGATATCCTCCGGAGAAGATCGACAACAACAATCAAGTCTTTCTCTGTGTCTTTAACTGTACATAGGACCTTGAAAGAGGAAGAGATCAAAGTACTAGAGTTCTCTCTGTCCCTCGGAGCTTGAAATGGAGATTCTAACTGGTAGTACGACCTGGGGAGTCGTTGATTCTTGGGAAGAGGGTCTCATCGCCCGGAAAAGATGTTAGATAGCGTTGACGTATCTATCTGCAGTAGGATTTAAACAGTCGTCGAGGGCACTAGCGGCACCTACAGGTCCCTATTTGAATTCAGTTTTTCGTAAACCAGTGGCCCTTACCCTCTTTTTTTTCAATTAGAGTGTAGCCTCTAAAAGTACTTGAACGGATTGCAGTACATTGAAAATGAAGCTAGACGCGCGTGAGACCCCTGGGATTGCCCCATATGCTTCCATCGGTTCCATTTTTCCATCTCCACTGGTGGGATCAAAGCAAGACCACTCTTGGGGGTCAGACCTGGCACCAAAAACATCCGGATGTTGATCTGGTCTATTCGATGGTCGGGGATTCTTAGGTGAGGTCACCGGTTCGGCCATTAGCAAGTACACTTCACCTCCTCTTTCTTCGTCTATTAGGTGGCTCCCTCCGTTTCCCTTTCGTTCCTATTTCAAATCCTTTATCTGATAGCCGACTTAAGAGCGAGCCTCCCTTCGTTCCCAACCAGTGATTGTCATGGCCTTCGTTCCAAGGAAAGACTAGCTAAAAGAGCTCCATTACCCTTTAGAAAGCTGGTTTACAAGGGACCAATCGAATCCCGATTCAAGAACAAGCAAAGAAATCAGTCCAATAGAATAGCCACTTGCTTCTTCTTATTAAACGGATCCATGTTATCTTCGAGGAAATTCCCTCGAGCTGGGCATGAGCTATTCCCATCTAGTTACGCGTAGTGGACTGCGAAAAAGTCTTCTTCCTTTCAAGATCGCCTTGCTCTTATGAAAGTACGCTGTACTGGTCTTCCTTCCAGGAAAATCAGTGAGTTGCCCCCCTCAACCTATTGGGTTTCCTTCAATCGGGTATTGTATTTCCACTACACTAAGACGAGAGAAGTCGGGACTTGTGGCCTACCCCACGTTTGCCTTCTATGCACTAGGAGGATCTCCTTTTAGGAATGTATTTTTGGCATCCTTCCTTCTTCTTAGCAAGATTTATTCTTTCAATTCCAAACCGACATAGGGGGAAAAGTACTAAATTCTAAGTGAGACAGGGGCAGACAAGCCAGCAATAGAAGCTATGCCCCAGCTTGTTTACCCAACCAGACCTAAGACCAGCAATGCCTGTAAAAGAAAGAATTGCTTGCGCCAGTCCACTCATTGCTATCTGATAGCCATTAGAAACCTTCTCACTATAGAAACCTTCTCACTATTATTACATATAAAAGAATGCTGCTATTGGTGAATTGTCCGCTATCCTAGGTACTTCCGACAAGTAAAAGAAGAAAATGCCGATGGATTGTAGGAGAGATCCCATACCTTTACCAAACTCGATTGTCCGGGTACGGGCTTGAATTGTCTTGTCAGCTAGATGTGGTTGGTACTGTCTCAGTTTCACAGTGATCTTCTTTCTTTCTCACAGCAACAACCTTTGCTTTCTTTCTGGCTTGTCATATTATTTGTATTTTAAAAGATGGAATTAGCAGTGATAGGTTATCTACTGGTATATAGGAATCCTACTCCGACATCGGGTCTAGTTTTCCGGCGGAATCCGGACAGTCACTCTCTCTTCAGGCTATATCCTGTGAATGAAGTCAGAGAGATTCTGCCTTCCTACTCCTTTCATGGCAATGTCCGCTATTCATCATCAAGAGAAATTATGACTGATTGAACGAGTGCTTCGACAAGGCAGGGACACCCTATAGCTAGTCCACTTCTCACTCGATAGGAAGGATTGTTCAAGGCGCTTGCAGTAGATGTCGACCTCGATCTTGGACAGGTATAGTGAGCAGGTAATCTATCATGACGGATCACTCCTTCTAACTGAATAGAGGTGTACTCCACTTGTTGGACTCATCAGCCCATGTTTGAGCTGCCTATCAGATGTCCGGAAAGGTAGGGGAATAGCGCTCTTCTTACAAGGAAAGAAAGAGCATAAAAGTCGAATTAGTCGTTGTTCTCGAGGAACCTTACAGGAAGGATGGTAATGCCGAGAGCGGACATATAAAATAAGGCTTTAAATGCATTTTGTCGATGAGATGAGAAATCCCACTTAAGGATTCATTTTCGTTCGATAAAAAGCCCTATGCCTTGACGACGAAATCCGATATCTTTTTAAAAAGAGAATCAAATGAACTTTCATTCACTACTTACGAAAATATTATATACGAAAATCTTGCCTAGAATCCTTCCCCGTATCACTCTTGCCATTTGTAGCAGTTGCCTTCTTTGGCTTTCTCCCTCGCCGTTGGGCGATCATCCATGGACCCAAGCTAGAGTCGTGAACTTTTAGATTAATTGATTAGCTAACGAGCTGATTCATTCCTTTTGAATTGGATTCTCTTCGAGTCAGAAAGAACCTTATCGAACTCGATAGCCGAAGGGGGCGGGGGCGCAGAAGCTGATAAGAGCGAAAGCGGAGAGCTGAGAATTAGTAGCGTAGGGTTAGACCTGCTCTTTCTTTGTGAACTGCTGATTCTTTTACGATCGATGGTTCTCCTATCGCTTCAGCAGTAGCTAGACTTGGGATACCCGTTGCAGAATCACCCGAAGACGAGCCCGAAGTCTATCTGATCTTAGACCATTGAACTTCATCTACCTGATCTTAGACCATTGAACTTCATCTACCAATCTTGTTGCGGGATAAGGAAGAAGGAGCTATCTCAAGGTTAGGTTACAGCGGACGGGTTAGTTCCTTCATGCAAGTTCATCAAAGAAGACTCCTCGCTCGGTTACCAGAGACACGAGGTTCTACAATAATTAAGATATTTGGTTTAGTCCAACCAATCATATCTCTAACATTATTTAGGAAAGCTTTGCGACCAGCGCCTCTACTGTTGCATAACATCGGGTTCATAATTACCATTATCTTGTGTACCATGGAAATACTCCCCAGGTTGAGTTTCATCATCCAGCATTATCGCATCAGTAAGGTTCTGACCGCCATTAGTAGGAGGTTGACTATCAGGCACGACAGTTCCCATCTCAATATCTATGTCTAGTGGCTTCTCTAAACTTTGATCCATAGAAAAGGGATGTAGAAGTTGAGTCCACCCTAATTACACTGCTACCTTTCTTTTCTTCCTCTTTCTCTGAAGTCTTCTCGAGACTGGTCTTAATGACGATGTTCCCAGTAGGCATAGAGGCCTGTCCCTGATGTTTATTACTACCTCTTTTAGTCTCCTTAATGGGCATAGTAGAAAGAACTTTTGCTTGCTGCCTAGGCATAGACATCTCAGAGTCCATAGTCTTCGTCTTACGCGCGCGTTTCCGTTAGTTATTGAATTACAGTAGTTCGTTACTGAATTAAGGTTTTTAAACCGCTCTTCCCCAGTAAAACCAATAAAGAGCGCATTCCAGTAACCCCGGTCTTCTTCCTTCCTCCTTGTCTTGGTCAGATTCCATTCCTGACTAGCTAAATCATTACAAAGAATAGGAATCTCGATCTGTGTAAATTTCAAACCTTGAAGAAAGACCGTTCTTCTAGGCAGCGAGTCCGTTTGAACTAATAAAAGGGCAGGCATGTGAATAGATTTCTTTCGCTTCCAGCCCCATCAACAACTAAACCCAACAACAAAACAGCTCTTTCAACAGAACATGAAGACGAGAAAGGGTCTTTGCTTCTGGTTCTACTCCTCTCCAACTACTAGGTCGGAAAGAAGAAGAAATAGTGAATAGGAAGTGCCTGTAGTAGCGCTCATAGGAAGGCTAGCTACCATATATCGTATGTATAGGTTTAAGTGGCTCTCTTGCAGTAAGAATTACCTATCGCTCTACCTTTAGCTCATTCATATGCTAGCTTAGCAGCAGGAACTTAGCGCGCAGGTTGAGTTCAAAGGTTAGGTAATGGGGAATGCCTGACTTCTGTAGCTGACTTTCTAGTTTCAGAATTGCCCCGCCTCCCTACTTTGCTTTGGCGTCTGTCTGAGGGGCATTTCTATCATATCTCTTTCGATTTCCTCCGGGGCTCCTTGTTTAACCCGTAGTTTCTTGCTTCGACTGGGGATTGATTTTGCATCTCAAGGTGCTGTTAAACTGTTTAATTAAGCCTGTATTCCGTCCTTGCCTTGGTTTTTTTGTTAAGGGGTCTATCCCATTAATTATCTTGGATGAGGGGGCTTTTAGTCCGGTACCTGATAAGTCCGAGTGCTATTCTGTTCAATTATACTCAACCAGAGAAAAGGAAAAGCTATTTAGATTAGCTGTTGAACAATGAATCGTCCACGGTCCCTCTCTCTCTATGCTGAATTACTGATTTTGACCTTCTTCCCTCTGTGAACGTACCCAACCTTCATCTTGTATTATGCGCATTCGATAGGGAAGGAATCTAGATAGCCATCAAAACCTTATGGCTGAGATTACCTAAACGTTAGATGCCCAGCCCAAGTGGTGGTACAATTCCTTGAACTGGTATGAAACCTGAAAGCCTTACATCCATACTATCCCACGGCGGTCCACCTTGTTCGCCTAGAGGTGAAAGCTACATCGGACAGTAAGTGAGTAGAAGAGATTCCTTTATATCCCGACGGCATATCGCTTCGGAAAAGCTCCCCTTCCATTGCTTCGAGTTCGGAAAGAAAATGTGGATTCATAGATTCGGAGTAGGGGTACAAGTAAGTAAGCCCCTTCGAATTACCCCGAGTTGAAAAAGCGAAAGGTTCGGATAAGAACCTATACAAGGAAGGCGAAGTAGCAGCGAGAGAGGAGGCATTGGATAAGTGCTCACGAACGGGGATCATCGAGCGTACTGATGAAAGAGGCGGGCAGGCAAGGAGTTCAAGCAGAAGAGGGAGTCGGAAAGCCTAATCGAAGGGTCTCGAGCCAAGCACCCTACGAGTCTCGAATTACTCCACCCGCTCCAACCACACCTGACTTGCCTCGAGCTTCACCATCAGTATTCAATTTAACCAAGGGTAGGTAAGGCGGCTGTCAAGATATACAGCTAAGAGATTGATTCCCTTTCAGAGGCTTCGACATTACATTATAGATTTCCCTTTCCGACCGAGTAATGTTCGAGGTCACAGCTTCTCCAAGACCCTCTGTATCATCAGGCTGGAATATCAGTTTGCACCTTCTTGTCCATATTCTACAAAGTGTCGTTGCAAAAATAATTACATTGAGCTGGGAATTCATTTTATAATCCAATCCCGCTGAAAAACGATAGGGCTTTAGAGGTTTTAGACAGGCGAACAGTACTACAGGGCACGGTAGGGGCTAATTAGGGGCTCCTCTAATAATAAAGGGCGGATCCTATCGACGAATAGGGCCTTATCCTATAAACAACAAAGAGGACATTGCAGCAACCTATATCGAAATAGATTTTGGTTTTATTGAAGGCAGGAGATTCCGTCTTTGAGTTTCCAACATCGCTTTTTATGCCATCGCCTTCTCCACTGAGAGTTTGGCCGACATTCCCCAGTTCTCTTGTATCGCCCTCTAGTACATCGCCTTCTTGGATAGTATCTGGTGCAGCCGGACATCGCCTGAAGGGGCGAAGAGATTAGGTTCAAACTCAATCTTCAACGGCGGAGCTGATGATTTAAAGGAAGATTCCGACACGAAATCCGCTAGGACTGGGGCTTTGATAGTCTTTCTAGGTTTATACTGAATACCAAACTCGGAAACATCTTACTGAAGTTCTTGCCCCACCCTTAGAAAGCCCTTCACAGGGAATTTACCAAAGAAGAGAAAACAAGCGGACCACCTACAGAATCCTTCTTACTTAATAAATCAATAGAGAGCCTTAATACAATACAGCTGTTTCGAAGAAAGCGCTTATTAAGTCCTGTAACATCTGGATCGATGTAAAGTACATACTAATCCTGGAGCGATTGCTTTATCTATAAGATCCCTTCTTTGGCCGCTGAGTACTTTAGCGGAAGGGAGTGAGCAAAAAAGAGAATGGATTCCAGGCGTCAGGTTCGACGTAGTTGACTCTTATGCTTGTCACGGGACTGACTGTTGACTAGCCCCCTTTGCCAGATGTATCTCGCCCTTGTCTTCGCTGTATTCGTCCTCTTCTTAGCGTAGCGGCTCACCTCCTTTCATACTCTTCAATGCCTGTCCTAAAAATAAGAAAAAGGCTTAGACACCTTCCTTATCCTTAAGGCCTATGGAATCGGCTACTGTATTGGATTGATGTTATTTTTAAATAAAGTAAAGTCACGAATTGACTGATCGTTAGAGTTTATTATGAGTATCTATTCTTTGCTTCTATTTTTTTTAATTGATTTCATTCATGTTTTTTGGAAGATCTCTAATTATCTGCATTGAGAAATATCGTATATTAAGTAGCATAGGGATCTATGTTGACTTTCTTATCATCAATGAATCTCTATCTAGTCTCAGTTTCGAATGATCCCAAAACCATAACGCCAGAGTCATTACATAATTTATAATTCAATTTACTAGCTAGAATCTCAAAGTAAGCAAAAATCCCGAGAAAATGCAAAAATATTTCTTTTGAGATTTACCAGCCCTGGGGAAAGAACTTATCCAACTGGCTCGCTAGAAAAGCTACTAATCTCAGAATCTAATAAGGGAGACCCACAACCATCATAACCAGATAGTTAACCCGATGAAAAGGTAGGTATTGGAAGAGGACTAGGTTATGCAACTCGAAAGTGAGCTATTCATCTGCATCTGCTTCCCTTTCAAGAGAAGAGCTTCCCTTCATGCCTGTCGATTGATCATTGGTTTTTTTCGGTTGGGGAGAGTCTATCTATCCATCAAGAGAGAAAGCCTTTTGCCCGGCCTTGGGTGGCAGTTCTTCCTTTTGCTTTCGGGAACTCTCGATTCTATGAACTTGCTAGAACCGACTGACTGTAACCCTGAGAAATACAAGAAATAGGCTCGGTAGCTAAGAGAAGAGAGGGTGTCATTGGCTATGGAACCCGATCGATAGGTTAAAAGGGTTCGTTCATTCGCTGTTCTCAAGTCAGTTGACAAAGAAAGTCAGGAACCATGTGCTTCTCGAGTTGATATTTTGCGAGGAGCGCCCGCCCTCCTCCTCGCTATTCTCCGCCCTCTCGCCTTGACTAAAGCACGAACCAAGATCCATAATACGAAAACAAAAATAAGAATAAGAAAGAAAAAAGACTAAAAATCATTTGCTTTCTTTTGATTTATCCTCTTTTTCTGCTTTTAGAGCTACAAGGCTTCTCGATAACATAGATTACTTTACTTTATGAAGAAAGAAGTCTTACGAACAACCCCAAAAGGAAAAAAAAGTATACTCCCTCCCAAACCGAAGCGATCTTCTTCTAGTTGCGGGACGAAATCCGGCAGCCAATTTCTGTCTCTGAATAACCAGCAATAAGTTCAATTCTTACATAACATAAGGGGGCGGGGTTGCGCGCGAGCCGAGTGACGTAGGTGCACAAGAGTACTTCGCGCCACAACCATCTCTTTTTTATAGGTTCTACGAACCGATGCCTGCTGTTTCATCTGGTAGAAAAGAATCATAGATATGCCGGTCATTAGAAGGAAGAACCGCCATAAAAAGATTCCTCGTGTA